AAATAAATTTCGCGGTCGAACTACCGAAATAGAATGGGCTAAAAAAAATCCGAGAACTAAAAGTTTCACTTTTTGTATTGAAAAGCGAGGCTTCGTGGTTCTTGTGAATCTAATTCAGTGAAATTCCATCCAGTAAAACGGACGAATTATAAATCTCCAAAATAATAGATAAGAATATCGCAAATAAAGCCATTGCGACACCCATCAAAGGAGTCGTTCCCCATCCAGGAGCTACCTTACCATATTCCGAATTCAATGGTTTCAAAAAATCCCCTACAACAGTTCGTCTTGGACCAGATCTAGAACTACCCTCAACGGTTTGTGTAGCCATAAATCTTATTTTGTATTCAGTGAGATCTGTTGACTTTGTATATCATTCCGCTGTAAATAAACGATCTTATCATAGATCCATTGTGATCTTGAAATTATATAATAATGGAAACAGCAACCTTAGTCGCCATCTCTATATCTGGTTTACTTGTAAGTTTTACTGGGTACGCCTTATATACTGCCTTTGGGCAACCCTCTCAACAATTAAGAGATCCATTCGAGGAACACGGGGACTAATTGAAGTAATGAGCCTCCCAATATTGGGGGGCTCATTACTTCAATTGAGATAATGAAAAATCATTTCATTTTTTAGTTTGAATTTTAGGCGGTTCTCGAAAAAAAATAGCGAAAAAAATTATCCCTAGAGTAGATACTAAGAGGAATGTATAAACCAATGCTTCCATAAACTCGATCGTGGTTTACAATTATAGCTTTCGTACCTGTTTATTTGGAATCATCTCCCGAATAAAATAAAGAAAGAACAAGAATCAAAGAAAAGGCAGCGATTTTAATCAAGATTTTTCCAGCAGCCTATGTCAAATCACAAATAGAAAATAGAAGCGAAAAATAACAAAACAATCTTGCATCAGACTACTTGTCTTCTTGTAGTTGGATCTCCAAGTTTTTGGAATGCTCCAAATTCCACTTGAGCATCCAAATCTGGATCAATACCGGCAAAAACATCTCGGAACAGGGTTCTAGCACCATGCCAAATGTGTCCGAAGAAGAAAAGCAAAGCAAACGAAGCATGCCCAAAAGTAAACCAACCCCTTGGACTGCTACGAAAAACCCCGTCGGATTTCAAAGTAGCACGATCTAATTCAAAAATTTCACCCAATTGAGCACGTCTAGCATATTTTTTCACAGTAGCAGGATCACTATAACTCACTCCATTAAGTTCGCCGCCATAGAACTCAACAGTTACACCTACTTGTTCGACACTATATTTGGATTCTGCCCTTCTAAAAGGGACATCCGCTCTAACAATTCCGTCTCCGTCTACCAAAACAACCGGAAATGTTTCAAAAAAAGTAGGCATACGACGTACAAAAAGTTCACGCCCTTCTTTATCTCTAAAGATAGGGTGCCCTAACCAACCAACGGCTATTCCATCTCCGTTGTCCATTGAACCCGCTCTGAACAATCCTCCTTTTGCCGGATTGTTGCCAATGTAATCATAAAAAGCTAATTTTTCAGGAATTTTAGACCAAGCTTCTGATAAACTTTGATTTTCGGCTAACCCAGCACTAATCCTTCGATATATTTCTTGCTGGAAGTATCCTTGATCCCATTGATAACGAGTAGGACCAAATAATTCGATGGGGGTAGTTGCTGAACCATACCACATCGTTCCGGCAACAACAAAAGCTGCAAAAAAGACAGCAGCTATACTACTGGAAAGGACGGTTTCAATATTTCCCATACGTAATCCTTTGTATAAACGTTGGGGCGGACGGACACTAAGATGGAATAAGCCCGCTAATATGCCCAATGTCCCTGCTGCAATATGATGAGAGGCTATTCCTCCCGGAACAAAAGGATCAAAACCTTCCACGCCCCACGCCGGATTTACAGGTTGTACCTTGCCAGTTAGTCCATAAGGGTCGGACACCCATATTCCAGGACCATACAATCCTGTTACATGAAATGCGCCAAAGCCAAAGCAAGCCACTCCTGAGAGAAATAAATGAATTCCAAAAATCTTGGGCAAATCCAAAGAAGGTTTTCCTGTGCGCTCATCACAAAAAATTTCTAGATCCCAATATACCCAATGCCAGATAGCTGCCAAGAAGCACAATCCAGAGAACACAATATGTGCTCCGGCCACACCTTCGTAACTCCAAATACCCGGATTTGTTATAGTCCCCCCTGTAATACTCCAACCACCCCATGAATTGGTTATTCCTAAACGAGTCATGAAGGGTATAACAAACATACCTTGTCTCCACATTGGATCAAGAACAGGATCGGAGGGATCAAAAACGGCTAATTCATATAGAGCCATTGAACCGGCCCAACCAGCAACCAGAGCCGTATGCATTATATGAACAGAAAGCAAGCGACCGGGATCATTCAATACGACAGTATGAACACGATACCAAGGCAAACCCATGGAAATACCCCTTTATCAACGAAAAATAGACACTATGTAACTTTATTGCATTGGAATACCTCCCCTTTTCGGTGGATTCTTTCGGAGAAAGGATTAATATTTGTGCTATTCCATTAGTAATTAAGGGAAGAATTCGGCTCAGAAGAAAAAAGAGAAGCAGATCTATTCTATACCCGATAAGTATCAATACGCAATGGGGGTTGATCCTATTTTTTATGAATGAACGCATCCTTATTTGTTCATTATTCAAAGGACCTATTGGTAAGAATTCTCTTTCATTCATTCTGTCTTTCTTTATTTTATGGCCTTATTCTATCTATGTATAAAATATGATAAAGGCCAATATTATTAAGACCGTTATTACGCTTCCACATCAAAGTGAAATATAGTATTTAATTCTTTTTCTTTCCTTTAATGCCTATTGGTGTTCCAAAAGTTCCTTTTCGAAATCCGGGGGACGAAGATGCAATTTGGGTTGACGTATAGTGCGACTTGTCAAATATATTGGGTCATATGGGATTCCCCCGTTCTCTCGCCCGATCGAGATATCCTCTGTTTCGCCCAAAAAAGATTGATTGAATTATCAAAAATTTGTAGCGTGAAGTTTAATGAAGTGCAATTAGAGATCCATTTCATTTTTTTTGGGGGGTATCCAGATTAATATTTTCAATTAGAATGATTTATGGTTGACTTGGTTGGACCGATAAAATGAAGCATCCAGGCTCCGTTTAGAAAAAACCCAATTGGTAATCCCCTATATCATAATCATAAATCCTTTTTATTTTAAAATAAAAAAATAGAAATAAGAGCGATTTCAAACTGTTAATCAATCGAATAATATGAGAAATACGTTGAATATTTGGCGGAAAACATGAAAGAAAAAGGAATTAAAATAAAAAAAAAGTAAAAAAAAAATCATAGCAAAAAGACGTGGTATTGGGTCATTTGTCCTATATGCGCAAATCAAAATCGGGCAGATCTTTACTCGGAGTAGAGCATAAACCTAAAAAGTGGAATAAAAAATTGATAAAACCCATTCAGGAACAAGAAAATGACATCGTGATTTGGATTGAATCCCAATGAAAAAAAAATAGATCAATGAAAAGTTTGTGCGATAAGTTTAGCGAATTTTTTCTATATTATAGGAAAACGGGCCAAAACTCATCTTTCTTTAATTTCATTTTGAATTTCATTTTATTTTAAAAATGTAAGAAAAAGCCCCTTCATTAGAAATTAGAAGTTAGAAAAGGCCCACTAGAAAAACGAAGAATGGCTGGAATCTACACATTGATTTTGTTCGCAATTTTTGTTGAACCGTATGCATCAAAAGGTGCCTGTACGGCTACTAAGGGATACGATTTTATCCTAATCAACCGACTTTATCGAGAAAGATTACTTTTTTTAGGCCAAGAGGTTGATAGCGAGATCTCGAATCAACTTATTGGTCTTATGGTATATCTCAGTATAGAGAATGATAGCAAAGATCTGTATTTGTTTATAAACTCTCCCGGCGGATGGGTAATACCCGGCGTAGCAATTTATGATACTATGCAATTTGTGCAACCAGATGTGCATACAATATGCATGGGATTGGCCGCTTCAATGGGATCTTTTCTCCTGGCTGGAGGAGAAATTACCAAACGTCTAGCATTCCCTCACGCTCGGCGCCAATGAGTTTTTTTTTATTGATTATTTGATGGAAAGAAAAAAGAAGACTATGCCTTCGCCATATGAAATATGAATTAGTAAGTAATAATAGCATGGCACTTCAAATTCGATATGAATTTTTTTTATTCTTTTTTTTTCAAAATATTAGATTAGGTATCGAAAGAGTAGTATGAGAGAAGGGGCATTTCCTATTAGCTGTCGGGGGCCCATCTCAGCGTCACAAACTTTTTTTCTTTTCACACCAGAGGCTATTAACAATATTTATATTATAAAAGAGTACGAAAAAAAAGACTATTTTTTTCTTTCTTTTTTAAAAGAAACTTTGGGATTGCTGAATCACAGACGAAATAAATATATAAAGCAACGGAGCCATCATAGTATTTTTGAACTTTTCCGAAAAAAAAAAAGAAGGGTGGTAATTGGATTATTTATTGATCTGGGTCTAATATACTCTATATTTTCTCTTTTTTTTTTCGATGAAAGAAAAAAAAGAGAATTCCATTGTAAAGCCGTATGCAATGCGCAAAAAATGCCCGTACGGTTGTTCAATTCTCTTTTTTTTTTATTATTATTCTTTAGCTATTCTTCTCGCCTCATTATGTGAGTTAGAAGAACCTTTTATTATGTTATATCATCAGGGTAATGATCCATCAACCTGCTTGTTCTTTTTATGAGGCACAAACGGGAGAATTTGTCCGGGAAGCGGAAGAACTACTGAAACTTCGCGAAAGCCTCACAAGGGTTTATGTACAAAGAACGGGCAAGCCCCTATGGGTTGTATCCGAAGACATGGAAAGAGATGTTTTTATGTCAGCAACAGAAGCCCAAGCTCATGGAATTGTGGATCTTGTAGCGGTTAAATAACAAATAGCAATAGCAACGATTTAACACCAATCCACAATTTAATTAAGATTGATTTAATCCCTCTTATTCTTTTCCTTCTTAACTTAAGCCTAAGGGGTTACTATTTTATTAATCTATTAATATAGAAAAAGAAGAATTCAGAATCATCTGGTTAGGATCGATCTAAACCAGTCTATTATGTATATGATTCAGTATGCCAACTATTAAACAACTTATTAGAAATGCAAGACAGCCAATTAGAAATGTCACGAAATCCCCTGCTCTTGGGGGATGTCCTCAGCGCCGAGGAACATGTACTAGGGTGTATGTGCGACTTGTTCAGATCATGAGCTGAGAAAAAAACAATTTTTTTTTTTCAGTATCAACGATCAATACCAGTGAATAGAATGGGGTTCTTCCGTTCACTATCTAAAAGATCTACCATATCCTTATCCTTCTATTGCGTATGAAATTTATGGTTTCCATTGGCGCAAATCCAATCTTGGACTTTAAGATGAGAAAAAATTCCCCATCGGTAGCAAATGCTTATCCATTAAGCGGGGAAAATCCTATTTAAAAAGCAGAAAGATTATGCTTCGACTCTTGCAAAGAACGGACTAACAGGGTCAGCTACCCAATGAATCCTCATACTTACATACCGTTACTGTATAAGATAGATCTCGTTGTGAAAGATCTATTACTGGAAAATTTATGAGTAGAGCCAAAGAGTGTGAACTGTACAAGTTACCAATTAAATGAAGGAATGCGCGCGCTCCGGTGTATAGAGAGGGCCTCACCGTTTAAGAAGTAACCATAGAAACGATGGAACCCACTATTTATTTCTCCATTTCTATTTATTCCTTTATTTTAGTTAATATGCTTTTTTTGATACCTAGTATCAATACAATTTCTTATTTCAAGGCGAAATGAAACGCCTAGAAAAAAGGAAAAATCGTGGTCGGGACGGTTATAGTAGCAAAAGCCATTGGAATTTTTATTTTATACATTGGAAGAATCCGTTTTGTTATTAATAGAATAGAAAAGAATAACTGAAAGAAAGAATTAGTTATTCATCAAAATTTCTTTTATTCAATGACCAGAATTAAACGGGGATATATAGCTCGGAGACGTCGAAAAAAAATAAGTTTATTTGCATCAAGCTTTCGAGGGGCTCATTCAAGACTTACTCGAACTATTACTCAACAAAGAATAAGAGCTTTGGTTTCGGCTCATCGGGATAGAGATAGGAAAAAAAGAGATTTTCGTCGTTTGTGGATCACTCGAATAAATGCAGTAATTCGCGAAATGGGAGTATCCTATAGTTATAGTAGATTAATACACAATCTGTACAAGAAACAGTTGCTTCTGAATCGTAAAATACTTGCACAAATAGCTATCTCAAATAGGAATTGTCTTTATATGATTTCCAACGAGATTATAAAATAAGGAGGTCCGAAGGAATCCAACGAAATGCTTTAAATGAAATGGGGTTCCCTCGAGAATGAACTCGGGGAAGGTAGAGTAGAAATTAATATGATAAAAAAATTAGGATAAGGTCATCAACACAAGATGAGCGAAGACGCTCAATAAAAAAAGATTTCTTTTTCTTCCCCAACCGGATTCTTTTATTTATTTATTTATTACGACACAACAATTTTGATTATCAGATTTTTTGAATAAAGCATCCGTCTGCATTTGATAATTTTGAATCAATTGAAGGGGTAAGCCTATTTATTTCTGGTTCTAAGAGCAGTAGTTCTAGCGGTCGACTCGCTTCTTTCAAATTGTTTCTCATTATTAAGAAAGGGTAACGAAGATAAAATACGAGCTTGTTTTATAGCAATAGTAATTAATCGTTGTTGTTTTAAGGTCAATCTATTTACTCGCCTAGATAATATTTTTCCTTGTTCACTAATAAATCGACTAATTAAACTCATGTTTCTATAATCAATTCGATCCCCCGATTGGATCGGGGGCAAACGCCTACGAAAAGATCGCTTGGATTTTAGAAAGACCCGCTTGGATTTATCCATGATTTCTTTATTCCTTATTTCTAAAAAGAATCCTATCTCTATTTCTAAAATCTTATTTTGATCGGATAAAATTCAAATTATAGAATTAATATAATAAATAGGATTTGGTTTGTTTATTTTATTATTGTTTAGTTTATTATTTAGTTATTAAATAGATATAATATAAATTTAAATATATGTAATAATATTAATAATATAGAATATTATATAAATAAAATATGCATATAAAGAAAATTATGATATATGTAACTAATTATAATTATATACTTAATATATTATATACCTAATGTAATATTTTCATATTCTCGAGAAGGGGTAACATACGAGCACTTGATTCGATTTATTTCTTTATCTCCCCGTGAATTGTATGTTTGTAACAATAGCGACAGAATTTCTTCAATTCCAGTCGACTAGGCGTGTTGTGTCGATTTTTTTGAGTAATATACCTGGAAATGCCCGTTGATTGCTTATTAACGCCGTTTCGAACACAACTGGTACATTCCAAAATAATCGTTACTCGGACATCTTTACTCTTGGCCATGAACCTCCTTTGAGTTTTTAATTCACCCAACTTTTTTATTTTCCGATCAAAAGCGAAGAAGAAAGGAATAAAAAAAAAAATAAATAAAAGTTGCTAACTCAAAACCAAATTCTGAAAGATTTCGTTGCAATCAATATAGTAAATCAATATAGATTTAATCAATATAGATTTATTGTAAATAATAAGAATAAGTAATACAACGATTTCTAACTCTATTTAGAATCAAAAGAATCAAATCACAGTACGTTCTTTAAGTATCTTGTAGGATACTGTTGTTCCAGCCACATTTCTCTTTTCGCTCTACTAGTAATTTAATTGGAACTTGAACACGAGTTTCGGTGGGGTTGAATCCACTTTTTTCGTTCTACCTTCCTTATTTATTTTATCTAATTCTTATATAATTAGAATTTAGAATTCTAAAAAAAAAACTAAAAAAAAAGGGGGGGCGAGAGAGTAGTCACAGATATTTGATTGTATCTCGATCTAATCTTTCTCGCCCCGTCCCGCGGCAATAACTAGAATTAAAAAAAAGGGAATGTTAACGCATCCGGGAAGAAACGATTGATCTCTATCAATAAACCCGCTAAAGAACCGAACCAGAGAGTACTTAGTACCGGTGCTACGGAAAGATATGTTTTTAGATCTCGCATTTTAAATCCTCCTTCTTTATCGTATTACATTATGGTAATACATATATAATCACATGTATGTGTGGTTAAAGACCACTTGTATTTGTATATTTGTACCTGGAATTCCTAATTCAAAATTGAAATGTACAATGATTCGATAGATAAGATCTTCCCTTTCTTAAAACAGCAAAATAGGTCCCTTTCTGCCCGAGAATTCCCACCAAAAATATTCATTTATTATTCATTATATGGTTGTTATATGATATGAGACCAAAAAGAGGAAATGGAAAGATAATTTTTGTATATCAATAGATGAAATAAGGGTGTGGAAAACAAGACAGGGATTCTCTACAATGACATTGTAGGCCAATTGAAAGGGATGTAGCGCAGCTTGGTAGCGCGTTTGTTTTGGGTACAAAATGTCACGGGTTCAAATCCTGTCATCCCTACCTATTACTTCTCCTTTGCGCAGTAACGAGGGAGTAGTTTTAGATTGATTAAAATTAAGCATAGATAATCTATCATTTTCTCGTATTATATATGATATATGATAGTATAGGTGTGCGCGATGTATTGGGGTTATAAAATAAAAGAATCCTCTTTTTTACAGTCTTATTTATTATGATAAGAAAGATAAGAAAGCGCTCTTAGTTCAGTTCGGTAGAACGTGGGTCTCCAAAACCCAATGTCGTAGGTTCAAATCCTACAGAGCGTGATTCCGCTCTTGTTAGGTCGAAAATTACACCGAACTGAAAAAAAAAAATTGAACAGCAATTATAATTTGACCTCCTTGGATTAAATTATTTCATTTTAATTATTAAATTATAGGGGGTCAGTCAAAAAAAGAGATGTTAATTAATCAAAGGTCCAACTGATCACCACGTCTGTATTGTAAATATGCGGTTACGAATAATCCAGCCAAAGTAATAGGAATTAGACCTAAGACGATTCCAAATAGAAAAACTTCAATCATTTCAATTTATTTGAAAGGAGAAAAAGAAAGGTAATATCTATCCCTAAATATTAATCTCTATTGACCATGAATATCAATAACTAATAATTGATAATTAACACGGTAAGGAACTATAGAATATATGGAATAGGACAGAAAGCTTTGTTTTTATAAATTGTTCGTTCATTCAATTAATTTTCAAATAAGTCGTATCTTACTCAGACCAATAAATAAAGCTGAGGTTATAGTTAAAGCCGCTAGTAAAAAACCGAAATAACTAGTTATAGTAGGCATGAAGGAGCTAAATGAAATATGTTCTTTTTATACATATATATGTTTATAAAGCACTTACCTAAGTTTCAATTTTTAAACGAGACGGGGATAAGCAAAAATACCAATTGAAATAATAAGTTCAATTGAAATTTTTTGATTTCGCATCTAATTGACTTACGGAAATATGAGAATTTCCTTCATGAAATATTATAAACCAACTCGTTGGATTCGCGGGTTGCCTGATCTTCCGTTTCTAGGCTCAAGCCAATAATAGAACCCCTATATTATATTCCAGGAATTTGAGGAATTTTCTATTGCATGATACGTGGTTATACATCGACAAGCAAGAAGACGAAAGAAATTATCTAGCACTTCATGTCGATATACTGTTTGAAATTGCATTGCTGTGTCAGAAGAAGGATAGCTATACTGATTCGGTATACTCTAAAAATACCTTTGGTACAATATTGACGATCTCACAAAGATTGAGTTTCAGTAAATTTCTGTTTACTGATCCCATCTTTTACGGAATCGATCCCCTACAAGAATATGTGGAGCTCGGCATGTCTGGAAGCACAGGAGAACGTTCTTTTGCTGATATTATTACCAGTATTCGAT